CCCTCACGACTTCTAAAGTCGACGGATTTTCCTTTTACTATAAATTTCATTGTTGTCGGTATTGACATGTAGAATGGGACTCTCTCTTTATTCTCGTCCGATTAATCAGTTTTTCAAAAGATCTACCAGACTCTGGAATGAATAATTTTATCACTGAATATTCGATTCTTCCTTCAACTTCGATTGGAATAGATTCACAATAACTCTTAATTTTTTTATATATATCACATATATATATGATATCAAATATGGATTCGGGCCATGATTAATCAATCGTTTGATATGTCAGTATGTATATATACGTATATAGGGCCATCCTCTCTGCAATTTTGATAGAAGGATTCCAGCTACCAACGCAACGTAACGCAGTCAACTCCATTCGTTAGAACAGCTTCCATTGAGTCTCTGCACCTATCCTTTTTTTGATTCTAGTTTAAACCCTTGTTTTCTCAAAATAAAGATTTGGCTCAGGATTGCCCATTTTTAATTCCGGGGTTTCTCTGAATTTGGAAGTTACCACTTAGCAGGTTTCCATACCAAGGCTCAATCTAATCAAGTCCGTAGCGTCTACCGATTTCGCCATATCCCCCTTTGAGAGTTGTAATTCTATTCACCCCTTTCATTTATCTTGGAATCGTTGAATTCATTAGATAATGATTCTTATATCGAAAAGGGTATGCCGCTATTTTCTTTTTTTCGCCATCCTCTATCATTTCATCTCTATTGTATTGGATGAACATATTTGTTTCAATCAGACATGATTCTATCATTGATGTGTCCGCAATTCAATATGGATAGATATATCCCACATATATGTCTCTCTCCCCTTCATTTTTACTTTAAAGCGCGATTTGTAATACTGGAAGGATCGATATTCATTCTTCTTTTTTTTTTTCGTCCTATCTCCTCCTTTTCTGAATGAAAACAGAGGAATGTCTCATTATAACTTGAATTGTATCTTTATCCTTATCTTAGGATGGATTCGCTATCATTATATAATTAATTAGCATAATTTGGTATAACTGTTCTAATAAATAATTAGACTTTTCTAAAAGCATAATTAAAAATTTGATATTATCATTATATTCTTATTAAGTAAGAATATGGAAATATTACGTATTATCATTATTATTAAGTAATTATTAAGAATATAAAAAAAAAGATTTTTTTTTTTAATCAAAATAAATTAAAATTAAATAAATAATAATAATAATAATAATTAATAATAATATAATGATAGAATGACTATATAGTCATATATCGAATTAGTCATTCTATTACTAAAATAGAATCCTATTCAGTTATATTCATATAGTTATCTTTATAAAATCAAATTAGTTATATCATCTACTATTCTATAATTATATCTAGAATCATAACTATAAATAATTATAAATATAAATTAATTAAATATAAATTAAATTAAATTTAAATATAGTAAATTAATATTAAATTAATAGTTGATATCTAAAATCTGGTAGTTTTCTTAATTCCTATTCACTATTTCTATTTCTGTTATGTGAGCCCGCTTAGCTCAGAGGTTAGAGCATCGCATTTGTAATGCGATGGTCATCGGTTCGATTCCGATAGCTGGCTTTTTCTCTATCGATTTTTTCCATGATTGATAATCTCTCCTCTCCCTTTCTCCAAATGTCGGGTCGCTGATCTATTATGTCGTGTTAACTTGCAACGCAACTATGAATAAAAAATTGATTGGATAAATTAGATCTCTACAGAACAAATCATAAAACGGAGCCTTAACTTCCTATATATACAAAAAATCCGGATATTGATACAATTCATTTCATTCTATTTTCATTCCACTTTGTAGTACTTCAGTAGATTTAGCTTTGCTTTGTTTATCCTTTAGTTCAGCCTTAATTTAGATTTATTCTGTAAAATGAAATTTCAATAAAATAAAAAAGGAGTTTTATGTCTCGTTACCGAGGGCCTCGTTTCAAAAAAATACGCCGTCTGGGGGCTTTACCAGGATTAACTAGTAAAAGGCCTAGATCCGGAAGTGATCTTAAAAACCAATTGCGTTCTGGGAAAAGATCGCAATATCGTATTCGTCTAGAAGAAAAACAGAAATTGCGTTTTCATTATGGTCTGACAGAGCGACAATTACTTAGATATGTGCATATCGCTGGAAAAGCCAAAGGGTCAACAGGTCAGGTTTTACTACAGCTACTTGAGATGCGTTTGGATAACATCCTTTTTCGATTGGGTATGGCTTCGACCATTCCTGGAGCCAGACAATTAGTTAACCATAGACATATTTTAGTTAATGGTCATGTAGTGGATATACCAAGTTATCGTTGCAAACCCCGAGATATTATTACTACGAAGGATAAACAAAGATCGAAAGCTCTGATTCAAAATTATATTGCTTCATCGCCCCGCGAGGAATTGCCAAAACATTTGACTATTGACTCATTCCAATATAAAGGATTAGTAAATCAAATAATAGATAGTAAGTGGATCGGTTTGAAAATAAATG